TCAACTTTCTCCCATGAACGATTTGTGTCAATGGATTAGTTCGATCCAAAACTTGAGATAATGGGTGTAATCCGAAAAAGGATTCATAAGTAGTTGTTAGCGGAGTTGAAGTTACCAAATTCTGAGGAGTAGGTATCAATTTATGCCTAATTGCTCCGCCTATAGTTCCCTTAACTACATTTTCTAAACGAGCCAGAGCCAACCCGAGCTGGTCTTGTAAAAGATCCGCTACAGAGCGAATACGTTTATTTTTCAAATGATTCATATCATCAAGTGTACCCATTCCAAATTTCATCCCAATCAAATGATCGGCAGCTGCTAATATATCTCGTGGTAACAAAAATATATTGTTCTGAGGTATATTAAGATTCAGTCTCCAGTTAATATTTCGGCGACCAATCCTTCCCAATTCACACCTTTGGTGAAAGAATTTTTTTTGTAATTCCTTACATAAGGATTCAGAAAATATTGGATCCCCACCTACACAAGAAAATTGTTGATAAAACTCCAAAATAGCATTTTCTTTTGACCCAATTTTTTTTTTCTCCTTATCGGTCAAGAAAGATAAGAAAATTTCAGGGTAGCAAACATTCTCTAGAATTTCTCTTAGATTCGAACCCATAGCTGATGATAGAACTAGAATAGATATTTTCTGTTTCCTACTCACACGAGCCCATATTCTTGCTTTTTTATCAATCTCTAATTCTAGCCTGCCCCCCCAATCTGATATTATGGTGCCAGTATAGACCGAAATCCCGTTATGATCCAATTCTGACTGGTAATAGATACCAGGACTTTGTAATATTTGATTGATCACAACTCTGTATATTCCGTTTACTATAGAAGTTCCAAGGGAATTCATTAAAGGAATGTTTCCAATAAAAATTCTTTGTTCTTGCATATTCCTACTGGTTTTCCAAATTAATCCCGCGGATACATATAATTCAGAAGAATATGTAAGTGATTCATAGACAGCATCTCGCTCTTTTATCAGAGGTTCTACCAATTGATATGTTTCCACAAATAATTGAAATTCAATTTCGTGATCTATATCTTCAATTTTTGGAAATTTAGAAAGTTCTTCTATTAAACCCTGATCAATAAACCGATAAAACCCTTCAAATTGTATCTGATTAAATCCGGGTATTGTAGATGTTCCCTCTTTTCCATCCCCGAGCATCTTTTTTGAATTTCCCATTTATCCGTTTATTGAAAAAATCCCATCCCATCTCTCATTCTTCACCGAATCATATCCATAGAATTCGATCTAGCAATAAATAATGGAATTTCTATTCTGTTTACTGAATCACATGAAATTTTATCCAACTCCAAGATATATGGAATGTATGAAATACGTATGAACGGAGACTAGATTCAATTGGAATTTTTTTATAAGAAAGAGATCCAAATGGAACAGAATTGAGAAATACCACTGGAACTTATGGAATTTTGTAAAGACTAGAAAAAAAAGTAATTTCATTTTCACCTATGATATTACATATTCCAATTCGATTGCATACCATAAAAAACTGTATTCATGATTGGATCTGTTCGAGCAGATAAACATATAATAAATAGAAAACTTCTTTTTTAACCACTTGACTTTTTCATGTATTTGTATTTCATTGTTCAAAAAAATATTTGCAGAAAAAAGATTGATTTTTACCTATTTTGAATAGAATATTTAGAATATCATTGAATTGAAGTAGGTAAGAAAACGTGGGTTTTTTTATTTATTCATTTTTATTATTATTAAAGAATGCACAGATATATATATATGTCTCTTTTTCTTCTTTTATTGTGGTACAGTTCTATTTTGGACAGCACATGCTGTGCTCTACCAAAAATTCAATTTTCTTTTCAATGGATTCAATGAAAAATTAAAATACAAAAATTTATTGAGAATTACCCTTCAAAAGCATCCCTAGAGAGATAAAATACCCCATTATAGAGCTATAGCTTATAAACAACGTAACGTATGTTCTGATTCTGGGGTTTACATATACTCATCATTACTGTTATAATTGAAATTGAAGAAGATTTCTTTTTAATTGAAAAAACTTAATATAGATTAGTTATAAATCTATTTATAATGATTTTCTTATATTATTAGAAATAAAAAAATGTAGACCTGAATTCAAAAAAGGTCATGAATTTACAGTCAATAGTTAATGGTTCTGATTTGTACTAGATTCTATATTTTGTGACTGAAAATCTATATTTTTTTTTAGGAGTTGAAAAAAAAAAAAGAGAAACTTTGAATCTAGTTTCTATCGTTTTGGCGGCATGGCCGAGTGGTAAGGCGGGGGACTGCAAATCCTTTTTCCCCAGTTCAAATCCGGGTGCCGCCTCAACAACAGACTTGAAATCTCCTGTTATAAAACTATAACAAACGTAGGAAAAGACTCTTGATACTTTCTTTTCATGATTCTAAGCCCCTGGCTCTCGAGGTTCTATTCTCTAACCTAAAGTTTTGCCTATCAGATTCGAGGAAAACTAAAAGGAGTGGAGGGAAATCCATTAGATTGGATAGGCAGCGAGGGAATTAAATTAATAGTTTTGTAAAGGACCTAAGATACTTTGGATACAGACTCATGAAAGTCTCGGAATGCTCAGACCTTCAATCAATATTAGATGAAGAATTGCCTTTCGTTTTACTTCCAAAAATAAAAAACGATAAAAGAAAGAAAAAATATTATTCTTTCTACATGTGAGTCAGATTCCTTGGATACTTCGAAAAGTGTCTGTTTACTTGTGTTTACATCTTGTCGATTCTACTAGAAATTCTATAATTAAGAATAACTCATTATAAGATAAGTGGATTTTTTTGAGTAGTTCATCAATGGTGACCAAATACCTCTCCCTTTTTTTGACTCTGCACCAGTGATTTCACTATTATTAGTGAACAATAATGGAAAAGTTTCTTCATATTCATAGAAATAGGGGACAGAATTCACATGGATATAGTAAGTCTCGCATGGGCTGGTTTAATGGTAGTTTTTACATTTTCCCTCTCTCTCGTAGTGTGGGGAAGAAGTGGGCTCTAGAAGTACTCCTAATTGCGATAATAATCAAACTCTATCAACCTGTATCAATTGTTTTAGTTTTCTAGACCGGCCGGCAATTTTTTTAAGATTTTTTTTAGAAATTGGATTTATGTTTTGTTTTATTGACTCATTTTATATTTTTATATCAGGGTTTACACCGTTAACCATTCATGGGGTAACCCCTTTTCGAAATCTCAAGAAGTTTCCATCGAATTCGGATTATCCGTATTAAATGGATCAAACAAATAAATGAAATTGAGAAAGTATGTACATACATTTCATATTCTATTTCATTTATATTTACTTTACATTTATAAAGAAAAAGAGAGATATGGGTGGATTACTTTATATTAAGATATTTCACTTGTATCTTTATACATTACAATAACCATAATGGCTAGTACGGTAGAAAGAGGTCTCTTTCTACCATACTAGCGGGCCCCTTAGGATACTACTGAGTCTAATGCATTCCTTTCATTTAAGACGAAAAATTGACATCCTTTTTTTTCATTGATAGTCAAATTGTATTCAAATTAATTATTTTGACTAACCGTTTTTACGTAAATTATAAGCAAAAAAGCAGTAGGAACGAGAATGAAGAGTGCAGTAGCAATAAAGGCAAGAATATTGACTTCCATAATTTAATCGTTTATTATTTATTTTTTTTTCTTTGGAATATCTCGGGATTTAATCCCATAGAGATGAGAAATCTTTCGCTTGTAAACTCACTCAGATGAATTAGATTTCGATGATATCGAATGAAAGAAATATCATGAATAACAATATCGGAGCTATAAAATCGATTCATCGTCAAGAATTTAATAGTATAACATAGGAAGATCTTTTATCCACACCGAATACATAATGAGATTCCTGATCCAATCAAAAAATATTGATTTATGATTCTTTTTCCCCGCTTTCGTTTCTACAACCTAGTACTTTACTTTCCTTGTACAATCATCTAATGAAATATCATAAAAAACCTTTTCTACTTCGATTGTTTACAAAAAGAGTTTCTAAAGAACCTTAAATAAACAATAGAAATCAAATAGAGAAAACAAGTACGAAATTTCAATTTGAAATTTAACAAATTTTGTAAGGATCTATGATATTTTTGGAAAACAAAGGGAATGTGATAAAGACGAGTCCCGGTAAAAAAACTAAAATATTCTAAAAAATTAACTATTTAAATTTTCTTACGAGTTTTTCTTCGACATCGACTCTAATCGTTAAAATCATTAGGGAAGACTAATTTTATCTTTATTTTTTAAATATCCTCTTTCCTTGGTTGGATTCGAACTATTTTCACTTCCTTGACTTCATAGAAACAAAAGTATATATAGGTACTCTTGGCAAACGTATTATACGCTATCCTATTTCATTTTCCTATACGAGTTTTAATTGACAAAAAGAAGAAACCCCGTACAGTATCTGGTTCTTGAAGTGTTGAATGCTCTCAATAATTATAATTATACTAATTTACATATGGCTCTCTACCATCAATTGGTGCTATGGAAATACCCCTTTCTTTTGCTTGATGAAAAAAGAAAACTAAAATAAAAAGATAACGGAAACCATTTTGATCCTCTTGCCCAGAAACAAAAAGGGGCGTTTATGTCTTTTTTTTTTATTGAATACGCCGGGACTGACGGGGCTCGAACCCGCAGCTTCCGCCTTGACAGGGCGGTGCTCTGACCAATTGAACTACAATCCCATGGAAATCAAGTGGGTAGCTTACATATTCCTTCTTATGATTTCATTTTAATCATTTCAATTTTAGATTCAAATTAGTGTTTTGTAACAAAGAAAGTCACAAGTGATATATTGATATCTATATGGATATCACTTTAGTGATAGTAAGGCAGATTGCTGGTAATCCTTTCATTATTATCAAATTGATTGATAATCTATTTTTTATTGTAATTTTTATTGTAAAAAAAAAAAAGATTATTT